ATAAAGATATTATTTATCTTTAAAATTTAATATAAAACAGTATAAGAAATTCTTCAATTTTAAGTTGCAAACTTAACTTTTTTATTAAAATATTATACTAATAACCCCAAACGTAAACAGATGCGAAAACACCAATTCACACAACATCAACAAAATGTCAATAATATACTGCTGCATCTAACCCAAAATAATGATGTTGATAACTAAAATGAAGCAAGTATAAACGAAACCAACAAACAATTAAAAAAATGGTTCCAACCATTACATGTATACCATGAAAACCAGTTAAAAGAAAAAAAGTTGACCCATAAATTCTATCACAAATTGAAAAAGAAGCCATATAATATTCAGTAGCTTGAAGATAAGTGAAAAATAAACCTAATAAAATTGTAAACCCCAACGAAAACAACCCATGCAACTGATAATATTTTCTTCTTCTAAAACTTTCTGTCTTCCCTTTCAAAGATAAGTATAAACCCCTATAATCAACTATATTATGAGCTCTAACAGCTTTATGAGCCCAGGTTACTGTTAAAGCAGACCTCAATAAAACAATAGTATTTAAGAAAGGAACACGCCACGGATAAATTGGGTTAATCCCCTTTGGTGGTCACATTCCAACCCCTTGCATTGACAACTCACCTACTCTTCCATTAAAAAACCCCCAAAAAAATCTTACGAAGAAAAACACCTCCGACAAAATAAACAAAAACATAGCACAGCGCAAATTACGCACTACATAACTTCTATAACAACCCAAAAATGTTCTCTCCAAAATTACATCACCCCATCAACGAACCAAAGTAAAAACCAATAACCTAAAAGATCTTAAAGCTAAAACTAAAACAAAATTCCTTATCCCCTCACAAAAAAGAGAGATTATACCTGTAGTCAAACCTAAAGCAGCAAAAGATGCTCTTAGTGGTCATGGACTAATATCAACTAACTGATAACCAGTACGAGCCATAAAAAAGTAAACAGAATCGAACTGCTTGTAAAAAAGATTAGAAGTCTCATCACGACCTACACTTTTCAAACCAAATCCTAAAATATTTTTTTCTTTAAGTTTGCAATTTAATATTTTATATAAACTACAGGATTTTATAAAACAGAATATTAATATGAAAAAGAAAATTAATTCTATATTCTGAGCATGAATCAGACAACTTAATTAGTTTATTTTCAAATTTAACACCAATTTCTATTAGCATTACTATGTTACGACTTACCTTAATTTTTTAATTATTGAAGGGCGCCGGGCGATTTGTACGCACTTCACTTACTCTATTCAAATTTACTTTATAAAAAACTTTACTAAAAAGTACACCTTCAACTGAATTTTCATATCAGAATCCGTTTTTATTAAAAATTGTAACTCAGCTAAGCCCCTTAAAACCTACACGTTTACCTGAATTTTTATGAATAAAAACTATTTATTTTATTCATCCTAAACTAGAATCTTTTCTATCCAAGACTACTTACAACGGCGGTATATAAAGAAGATTAAGGGTGAAATTTTTGAGGATCATCAATTTAACCGCCAAGTTCCCCTAACTGGATATGAAGCACCGCCAACTTGATTGGGTTTTAAGCACGTTTGCTCGTAGTCCCCGTAAACTTAACAAATAACATTAATAAGGGGGTCTCTAATCCCCGTCTTTAACACAGCCTTATTAGATTTAACTTTATAATATCTAAACCCTCCAAAAATGAAAGTATTTTACCACCTCATAAACAACTTTTTATTTCTACTTTAGTTAAACTGATTTACAAACCTATTGATTTGAAAATAAAGACTGACCGCGAATGCTGGCACTTTATTATTCCATTCTAAAGTTAATTGCTTACTCTTTATTTCTAAATTTAGTCAATATCAATTACTGGAGTTAAGATCCTTCATTTCCCGTTTAAACAAATATTTATAGACATAATGCTATCTCTAAAGAAATTTATTTAAAATAAACCTCAGCCTTCGCAAACCTCTTAAGCCTCCTTAAATACCATGTATAACCAAAAACGTAACCAAAATAGTACCACAGGCTTATACACAAAATAAACATAGTATCCTGTAAATATTAACACTATTTTTATGGTTAAAGAAAGCTCTTACTAAAGTTTACAAGACTTTTATTATTTATTAACTATTAACCAAAATCTATATTGAGTTTACAACTATTGCCCCCTTTGATTAACAGTCAAAAATTCTCATTCTAAACTAAAACTCAAACAGCTACAAAAGTAAAGAGCTTAATGATAAACTACCTAAAAAGCCAAATTTTTTTGTGCCTAAACACCACTTTACTTATAATAATCCCACAAGAACTGTTTGTTTGGAAAACAAAAATACTATTTATACTACTATTATTATAAAAACCTATATTATAGTACCAAGAAGAAATCTATTCTATCTCCAAAGCTTAAATTTGACGCATATTTCTGCCACCTTAGTAAGATAAAACTATTCGCTCCTTGCAGGCCGAAACCACACATGCTAATTACACCATTTATCCCAAAGTGTGAAAAAACTCTCTTTAATACTTGAAATACTATAGTCTATAATAACTTAACACTTTACTACACGTCTTAAGAATTATATCACCCTAACCGCTTCAAAATTATATTCTAGTTAAACTATTAAAACCCCTTACAAGAAAGACATTCATCTCCATTTTGGTGTAAACAAAACACACTTTATATGCTATTTCTTGATATTTTTGACAAATTATTGTTTCAAAGAGTTAAAAGCCCTCTACTTATAAATATAGCTACAAAAACATAGTTACTTTAATAAAGCTCCTCTGTACTTTCTAGCAACCCTAACAGAAAAAACCATCACTAAAAACAAAAGCAAACTTATTCAAACAATCCCAATACCTCAATCCTGAGAAAAATACAAAACATTATTAAACAACCCCCACTTAGCCCAATCACTTTCAAAAACAAATATTAAATTTATTGTTATTAAAAATAATAACCTAAAAATTAACCTCAACTTTACATTAATACTCTTTTTTTTGCCGAAACCAAAACTCATTTTTTCAACAGTGAAAGAAATCAAAGAAATTGCATAAGAGAACACAACTAAAACCCCCCCAACTATAACTATAAATAAACAAAACCTGTACAAACTACCATAAAAAACAACAACGCCAGATATTGTAACCAAAATTCTTAACAAACCTATTCCTATTATAAGAGGGTGTTCAATTTTTAAAGAAAAATTAATTACACTTAAAAGACCAAATAAAACAAATAATTCCACCATTTATCTAACATTAATCTAACTATACTTTAAATTTTAAAACTAGAAAGAAGAAACATTTCTATAACTAAGGTTACAACTTAACACTTCTACAGCCGTCTTTCCGATGATCTTAATTACTACAATATAAACTCTTACTAAAATAATCTTTAAAAGTAAAAACACTAATGTGTATCTTAAGAATGACAAACTTATATTTTCTTTAAACCACTTTACTTTCTATTAATAATAAACAAAGAAAATTAAAACGACCGATTATTCCATCACAACTATTCTTAACCTTTCACCTCCCCAATTACCTTTTTTTATATTCCTATAACTACATTTTTACTACAGTTAAGGTATGAAACCTCTTATAGCACATTAAGCCTACATACCTTAACACCGAGGAACTATGTTTTTATTTCTCCTTCTTCATACTTTAAATTTTAAAGTATATTATTTTTATATATTTCCTACTTTCTATGTTATTTTTTTAGACCCCCCCCAGACCCCCCCCATTCTTAGAGTACAGTGCAGCCACATCACACATTTAACACGCCTAATTATAATAGGCAATTTGAAAAACAGTACTTTATATAAAGACACAATAAAAATAACTACTATAATTCATCATAAATGATTAAGTAGATAGCTATTTACAAGTTCTTCACTACCATTAAATAAGTAAAATTATTTTATTTATTTAATCCCCTGTTACGGCGGTTTTTTATAGGCGGTTCCCCCCCGAAAACTCCTTTTTTGTTTATAGACCTATAGTTTATAAACTCCTACAATTACAATTTCATTTATTTACTGATTATAATTCTTGTAAAAAATTCCATTGCACCTCTTCAATATATACTTATTTTAACCGTACATTTGTTTTGGGGTTTTTCAAATCGGCATATTTTATTTTAATAACAATATATAATATATTGTTATTAAAATATCTAAACCAACTACTTCTTTCTCTCCACTAATATTCTTTGTTTTTATAAAAATAACTCTTTACCCTTAATTTATTAAATCAACCACTTTTTTTACGTCAAATGGAACTTCAAAAGAAAGAAAGTAGTTCAAACAGAAATAAATAAACAACAGAGACATCCACTTGTTTTAAAACGATCGTCTAATTTTTAAAACCTTTATATATAATATAAAACCCTAATATAAACTTTGACAAAACATTTTTCTAAATAAAAACATTAATATATATTTTAAAAGTAATAACCTTATATTTTTACAAACTACTTTACTTTATCTATTATTAACAATTACTAATAGTAAATAAAATAAAGCCAACTGCTAAACCCTAGAACCGTAAACAACTAAGTCAACCACTATTAAATTTCACCACCAAAAAAAGCTAAAACTGGACAAAGGGATAAAAAATTGCTTAAGTAAAATAAAATTAAACAGCAGAAACATCCAATTTTTTCAAAAAGATTCTTCCTATTTTTTTATATTTTTGACAATATAAAAAGACCTACACCCCTAAAAACCTATACTATTTACTCTTCACCACCACAAAACCAAAAAATACTTTAACTAAAATAGGGTAAAACAACAAAAACGTCCACACCTAAAACTTTAAACAAAACTTTATTTAGCTACACAAAAATATTTTAAAAACCATTCCCCGCATCCCCACCTCCACGATTTCCATTACCAGCGTCACCACCCCCATTATCACCATTATTTTCACGAACAGGTAAGTTTTCTACATCTACAGGATTTCCAGAACCAATATCTCCACCCCCATTATTACCATTATTTTCACGCACAGGTAAATTTTCCCGGTTCACAGGATTTACATCTATATTTAAAGAAAAACTATACCTAAGCACCAACACCAGAAAACTAATTATTACAACCAATAAACCAGAAACTAATAAATAACAAACACAATTTAATTGAACCCCACATAAAATAAAACTCTCAAATCCTAAAACAAAAAAATTATTCACTCTCATACTCAATTATAAAAACCAATTTAACATTTATATTTCAAAACTCCACTTTAAAAACTAACAAAGTAAGATAACAAACAATCTAATACTGCATAATAAACCCACTGCCTTCCATAATTTAGCAACCCTTAATTATTTAACTAAAAACTACAATAAAAACCCGTTATTTACTTTATAACCTAAGCTTTTCAAATTATAACTATAAATAAAACATAATAGCCACCACCTTTATTAAAACTTAAACTATAGTTTATAAAATTTCTTTTGTTATTTAACTTTTATAACCCTTATTTAAATGTTAGAGCACAACCTCATATTTTATCCCATCAAGATAACCCAATTTCTCTGGCATAACATTAATCTACTTTTATAAGCTTATAATAACACAATAACCCATAAAAAAATACACAAAAACCTTATCAACCCAATTAAATTAAAATTCAATTTACGTAAATCCTTTCTTCTATTAAATATTATTGTTTTTAAACCACCACTTCAAATATAACCCCGAACTCAACCCATTTCCACCAAACTCACAAAATTAGAAAATTTTATCAAAACACCACTTCTAATAAAATTTCCGCTTAATGACTTAAGAAATCACATCCGCACTAATCATCCTTTTTGCTAAATCTTTAAAAATTATTATTTTACTTAACCCAACTAAAATCAATAAATTTAAAAACCATAAAAGGGTATAAACTAAACACCCATAAAAAACACTGGGCACAATTACTACACTAAACACTAATTCTTTTCTTAATAATTGAATTAATAACCCTATACTAATAGCACCATTTATTATTAAAGCTAACGCAACGAAATAAAAAATATTATTTGCTCTGTAATGCTCAAAAGCAGATACTTCTTCATATTTTATCATCAATACTATTATTCGTACCGAATAGCTAACGGTTAGCACTAATGAAAGAAACACCATAAAAAAACTTACTAAACAACAATCCCCTAATAAAAAAACTCCTAAAATAAGCTCTTTAGAATAAAACCCAGATATAAAAGGAAAACCTATTAAGGAAAGGTTAGTAAATAAAAGCAGTACACAAGTCAACGGTATCTTTACCCAGAGCCCACTTAGAAACCGAGCATCCTGAATTCCCCCACTATAAAAAATTACACCCCCCACACACATAAATATTAATGCTTTAAAAAAAGCATGCACCACTAAATGAAAAAAAGCCACTTTAACTGCCCCTACACTAATCGAAAACATCATTATACCAACCTGTCTTAAAGTTGATAAAGCTACCACTTTTTTTATATCAATTTCTAAGACAGCTCTTCTTCCCGCCATAATAATAGTTATTATTGATAAAAAGAGTAGAATATAAAATCTTGTTTCACTTAATAGTATGTTAAAACGAACTAGCACATAAACCCCAGCAGTCACCAAAGTTGAAGAATGAACCAAAGTAGACACAGGAGTTGGTGCCGCTATAGCCTCAGGAAGTCACGCAGAAAAAGGAATCTGAGCTCTTTTAGTTATACTCCCGAACAATACTAGTAAACTCATTAAGCTTAAAAACAAAAATGTTTTCCTTATAACTAAAAATCTTATTATACATCCTATTATAGCAATAACTATAATAAAAAAAACATCACCAATTCGATTACTAATAGCCGTAATTATACCCGCAGACAAAGAATCATTATTTATATAATAGACTACTAATAAAAAAGACACCACCCCTAATCCATCTCACCCCAATATTAAAGACAGGTATCTGGGAAATAAAATAAGTAAAACCATTGATACCACAAACAATACCACTAAAATTACAAATCGTGCCATAAACTTTTCATGTGATATATAAAACCCAGTAAAAAATATTACTGACCCAGAAATAAACAATACAGTAATCATAAATATACATCTAACAACATCTAAAATCAACGGAAAACTAAGCTCTATAATTATTTTATCCCTAAATTCCCACTCTAACACCAATAAAACTCCGTCTTTTACTCTTTTTAATAAAAACCCCAATCAAAACAGGAAAAAGAAAAGTAGGAACCCCGCTGCTGTTACTACAACTAAAAAATTACTCACAAAGTTATAACATATTAGTTTTACTATTTAATCAAATTTCCAATCCAATGTCCCTTCATTAAGCTCATGAAACAACCCAACTACCAACACAACCAAAAATAAAAAACACATTATTTTTCTAAACTGCCTCATCTTAACCCACAAAATAACCACCCTAAAAATATAAGGAAATAATAAAATAATTTCTACGTCAAATACTAAAAACAACAGTGCTAATAAAAAAAACCGCAGTGAAAAAGGATTTCGAGCTCTACTTAAAGAATCAAAACCACACTCAAACGCAGTTAATTTAGCTCACTCTGACCGCCATTTTTGACCAACAAACAAGCCTAAAAAAATCAAGACCCCGGTCAAGAAAAACACAAACACCAAATATAATAAACTTTCTTTTAAATAATTAATCACAAAAACTCTTTTTAAAAAAATGCTCACTAGTTTTAATTAATTAATTTAAACTTACTCAGGACTCATAACTACCTCATATACATAAAAAACCAATAAACCTACAAAAATAAACGCTTGAAGGAAACCAACACACAACTCAAATAAAAATAAAAATAATGTTATTCTAAATCAAATTAAAGAACCAATTAAAGAAGATACTCTTATTATTCCAAATGGATAAAGTAATCCAACACACACAGAAGATACTAACTTTAACACCAATTGACCAACAATAATATTTATTCTTAACCGACACATTAGAGTAACAGGCCGTGCAATTAGTCTTACTCATTCTGAAATTATCGCCATAGCCGTTGGTATTAAGGAACCCCCCTGTCGAATTCTAATTAATCAAAACAAACGCCAATTAGGATTAAAATTTAAAATAAAAGTTATAAACCAAAATGGAAGAGCAAAACTCATAGTAGCAATGAAATGAGCTCTAACAGGATATCTATAAGGAAATACTCCTCTAAGATTAAAGAATAAAAATACTAAAAGTAAAGAAATAAACAAATGAGAACTTCCACTTATAGTTTTTACCTTAGGTGGTAATACTATAGTAAAACCTTTAGAAAATCTTATTAACACCCTTTCAAAATAATTAGGGCTAACTCAATAAGTTATAAAAGATATTAAAAAAAAGGGAACTAAAACTCTACTAAACCAAACGGAAATACCTATAAAATAAGCACCACCACCTCAAGCGTAATCAAAAGAACTAAATAAATCTGTTATCATAAGCTTTTAAGCGAATCGAACACTTTTAAGTTAATTTCAAAATAACTATTTTCCATCAAAGCCCTTAGAGCTCCGCCCACCTCTAACGCGAAAAATTAGCGTGATATTTTCACCATAAGAATATATTAGTTAAAATATATTTTCTTTATTACCACAAAATAACATTTTATATAAACTAAACTAACTAAACAAAACATAAATCTATTATTATAAATATTAACATTAATAAGACTCTTAAAAAGACAAAACAGAACAAGTAACGACTTCTAATTCTATAGGTAGAACGACATAAATCCCTCAAAGAACCGTGCCTTACTAAAGAATATAAAACTAAACAATAACAACCAGCCAAAAAACACATTAAACCAACCGAAAAACTAAGAATATAACTTAACCAAATTATACTTCTTACACAAAAAATTTCTCTAAAAAAATTTAATGACGGGGGAAATCCTATGTTAATAACACAGAAAATAAACCAGAAAGTGGAAAAAATTGGGAAGCTTCGAAGAACCCCTTTACTAATTAACACATTACGAGATTTAACAAAATCATACGAACTTGCTGCTAACGAAAATAATATTGGAGAACATAAACCGTGAGCGAAGAAAAAACAAACACATGCTATTTTTCCTAAAGAATAAAATCTAAGAACACCGCCAATTCTTATAGACATATGACCAATAGACGAATAAGCAATCAACGATTTCAAATCTCTTTGACAAATACAAACACACCTTGTAATTACCCCACCCCACAACCTAAATACAACCAAAAACAAAATAATTTTTATTATATAAGTTTCAGTAAACCAAATAAATCGTACAACCCCATACCCCCCAAACTTCAGCAGAACTCCGGCTAATAATATAGAACCTCTTAAAGGAGCTTCAACATGAGCTTTTGGCAACCAACCATGAACACTATAAATAGGAAGCTTCACCAAAAACCCTATACACACAAAAACCCAAACTCAGTCAAAATAAAAGACAAAAGACATTCTATTCATTTTTGTGAGTAATATATTATCCCTTCCTATTTTTCAAGACATAACCAATATTCCTACTAATAAAGGGAGCGATGCAGAAACTGTATACATTATTATATATATTCCAGCTTGTAAACGCTCAGGCTGATAACCCCACTTTAAAATTAACAAAAACGTAGGAATTAAAGAAAACTCAAAGAAAAAATAAAAATCTATCATTGAACACACCGAAAAAAATAATATTCTTCCCAAAGAAATTAAGACAACTATTTCAACGGCTCTAATCCTATTTATAAACCCAACACCCTTTTTTATCTTAATATCCTTAAAACTGCTAACCAAACTTACTATCATTACAACAATCGACAACATAATTATAATTAAACTTATTTCATCCAAACCCACTCATTCACTGATTAATATATACTGATAAAATAAAAAATTAAACTGTCTTACTAATAATCTAACTCCACCTACTAACACAACTCAACCGCCACATTCTACGCCAAACCTAGACAATAAATAAGCTCTAAAAACTAGTATTGTATACCTCATTTTTTAAAAACTATAAGACCGCTTAGAAGCCCACCACAAAATACAAAAAATATAAATGAAAACCCACCACAAATAAACAAAAATTAAAACGGAAAATATAGGAGCAAACTGAGGCATAGCTAATTTTATTAACAAAAAAGTAAAACTTTACTTTCGGATCCTTTCGTACAATGAAAATTTTAAATAAAGATAGAAACCAACCTAGTTCACACCGGTTTTAACTCAGATCATGTAAAAATTTAAAAGACGAACAGTCTCACTACTTATAGCTGCTACACCACACAGTTTTTTTAATCCAACATCGAGGTCGCAAACCCCTTTCTCAATAAGATCTCTTAAAAAGGATAACGCTGTTATCCCTGCGGTAGTTTTTGCTTTATTCTTTCCAAAGGATCTAAACTAAAATAAACCGTTATTTTGATTTTTATTGCCCCAACAAAATTTCAAATCATAAACTTTTACAAATCTTAATTAAACTCGACAGGGTCTTCTCGTCTTTTACAAACAACTAAGCCTTTTCACTTAAAAGGAAAATTCATAACATTTTATAAAGACAGCTATTCCACATACAAACCATTAAATCCATTCTCCAATTAAGAGACAACTTATCACGCTACCTTAGTACAATTCTCATTGCAGCCGTTAAACCTAAATCACAGGGCAGGCCAAACTCTTTATTATTTGTGTCAAAGAGCCATGTTTTTGTTAAACAGGTGCAGAAAATATTTGCCGAATTCCTCTATAAAATATCTTAAAGAATAATATTTTAATATAATAAAACTTTAAACATATTAAACTAACTTAAAACAAAAACTACTTATTTTATACTAATTTATTAACAAAAAATTTTTATTAATATAAGAGTACTTAACTAAAAAATTATAACAGTTGTTTTATTAATAAATTCTTAAAGATAGACAATTCTAACCCTACTTTTTTTTACCAAATCACCTTTCTACTTTTAAGCTTATCCTTAAAAGTCTAAGTAATAAACTAAAACAACCTTTAATACTAAAAGCATTAATGTATTTTATTTATCCCTATACTAAAATATATTTCCCCTTAAACCAGCTATCAGCCTTTCCGAAAAACATTTCATTTCAACTATATTATTTCTTTTTTTTATGAAACAAAAAGCTACAAATATAGTAACTCTAAAGCTTTCAGGAACAAATATATATAAAACTCTTTATAAACTAAAATACAATAAAGACAAAAATTTAGAGTTTCTATTTTTTTTCTTAAAGAATTTTTCAAATCCTATAAACTTCTCTTTCACAATATATATTTTAAACAAATTTTTAAATAATTTTATTTTTATTACCTCACCACTATCTTAGTTAATATAGAGCTTTTTCCAAATACCACCCCTTCCCATAAAAACCAACTAATTGGATAAACGCAAAAGAAAGCAAAATAAACCACTCTGGATCACCACCCAATAACATCAAAAGGGGGCTCAATTGGACAACTACCAATAAAAGTTAAAATAATAAAATTACCTACAAAAACCCAAAATAAAAACTGGCCTAACGGATTAAACTGAACCCCACGCCAAAGAGATTTAGGGTAAAAAGGTATAAAATACAAAATAACTACTGATATTCCTAACGCAACTACACCCCCTAACTTATTAGGAATTCTACGTAAAATGCAATAAGCAAATAAAAAATACCACTCAGGTTGAATGTGAAGCGGAGTTCTTAACGGATCTGCAGGTATAAAATTGACAGGGTCAAGAAAAATATCAGGTGTGCATAGACAAATAAGCACAAGAACACCCAACATCAAAAAAATACCAACCAAATCTTTTAATAAATAATAACTATGAAACGGGATAGCTTCTGCATCTCTTTCTACCCCCAAAGGATTTCCTGATCCGGTATCATGAAGAAAAACAATATGAAGACCAACCAACACAAATAAAAGAAAGGGACCTAGAAAATGAAATACAAAAAACCGTTTCAAAGTAGCATCTCCAACACAAAAACCCCCCCACATTCACTCCACTAAATTAGGACCAATGTACGGAATTGCTCTGAATAAGTTAGTAATTACAGTTGCTCCTCAGAAAGATATTTGTCCTCAAGGCAATACATACCCAGTAAAAGCAATAGCTATTAGCAAAATTAAAATTCTACATCCAACCAACCAAGTATGTTTTATAAAGAATGAATGGTAAAAAATTCCACGTCCAATATGAAGATAAATACACATAAAAAAAAATGAAGCCCCATTAGCATGAACCCTACGAATTAGCCATCCATATTCAACATCTCGCATAATATGAATTACAGAAGAAAAAGCTTGACTTACTTCTGGGGAATAATGAACAGCCATTAATAAACCAGTAATAATTTGACTAATTAAACAAACCCCTAATAAAGACCCAAAATTTCATATAACACTTAAGTTAATAGGAGCGGGTAAATCATAAAGTACTGGAGATAAAAGCTTTAAAAATCGATTATGACGACGTAAACTATAACCCATTAACAAAATATATTCAATCGAAAACTGAAAATTTCTATGTTTCAAAAAGATCTAATAGATATCTCTAACTCCCAAAGCTAAAATTTTTCTTAAACTACATCTTGATATTCTAAATTATTCTAAAAAACTCTTCTACAGACTCCGTTATTATAATCTCTCTCTTAATAAGTCAAATAATTCTATTATAATTACTAATGAACACAACTACAGGTATCTGCCTATGACCTTCCCCACAAAGTTCATAACAATTACCAAAAGAAACACCAGGAGAAACCGGCTCAATACTTAAAGAATTTCTACGTCCCGGAACTGCATCAGCTTTTACCCCTAACTCAGACACACCTCACCTATGTATAACATCCCTAGTAGAAACCAAAACTTCATTTTTTTTGCCGAAAGCCAAATAACAAGGTGCACTCACATCTTGGTTACGAAATCCCCTGTTTAAACTCAATTGCCCGTTAATCAAATCTCTTTCAGGTACTAAATAAGAATCATACTTTAAAAACCAATCTCCTTTTAAAAAAAGTTCAGCCACACAATTCAATATACTCCCATTAAAGCTTACAATATTAATTAATAAATCCTCCATTTCCCCTTCACTCCCCCATAAACTATCATTTTTATCACTATACTCTTCATTAAACTCCAAAACATCAACATCACTTTCAAATCTAAAACTTTCGTCTTTAAAACTATTAAGTTTACTTATTTTTATTCATTCAACTAAACAAATTTTATGTTCTCTTTTTTTAGCAATTGAAAAGTTTACTTCATAACGATACTCTCAGTATCACTGATGCCCAGTAACCTTTACTACGTGATCTACATTTTCCCCAACTTCTATATCATAAAGATTCTTTAAAGAAATATAACCTAATACACCTAAAAACAAAGACGGAACAATAGTTCACACAGTTTCCAACAACTCATTCTTAACAACGAAACGATTAAGTCTCCCTTGAAAAAAAAAACTCCCAGCTAAAAACACCATTAAAAATCACCCTACTAAAACTAACACCATCACCAATACAACTAAAACTAAATCATGGTACATATACAAACGACCAGCCATCTCCGTTATAGGATCAGGAAAACTATACTGATTTCAAAATCTCACTTAATTAATTTCTTTTTTTAGTATAAACTACAAACTTTATTTACAAACATTAAATACCCCTATAAATCCAATGTACTTTTAAAACCTTAAAAATCTAAACGACTTAACATTCTTTTTTCCGCTATAACGCGAACAATTAACTAAAACAGCTAACCCTATTACAGACTCACATACACCTAAACATAAAATAACTACGCAAAAGTATAACCCTACAACACCTATTCTAATATTTCTAAAGCATAAACAAAACAAAAAAATACATAAACTAACTAACTCAAACACCAAAAGCAAATTAATAAAATGCTTTACCTGAAAAAAGAAATGCACTAACGAAAAAAAACAAACACTTATTATAATTATAATCCCACAAATAAAAATATTATTAACCCAATACCCAAGTTCACAAATACTCTTAAACCACCTAGAGCATAAGATATACTCAACCTTTTTTTTGTAAAAACTGAAACTCTCTTCCCTCAAAAAATTAAAACTCTTATTACAACGCTTAAATAAAAATATAAGCTAATGATTGATCTTAAAATACACACTACACAACCCAATCTTATAAAGTTTCAACACCTCCACACAAAGTAAACCTTCAAAACACACCCAGAAAACGGAGGTAACCCTGATAATGATAAAAAATACAAAGATCTTCACCACACTTCAGTCAAAAAATTTGATTTATCCTCTTTCACAAGATCCAAAAAGCTATAAACTCTTAATTTTCAAAAACTAGACATTAAACAGAAATTAATTAAAGAATAAAAACTTATATAAACCAAAAAACACTTTTCGTCAATACAACATATAATAAGCATAAAACCTAAGTGCACCAAAGAAGAATATCCTAATAAAACTCGATATCTTAATACCCCTAACCCCCCTAAACAACCTACCACGCACGTTAAAGAAGCTAACAACTCCAACATTCTCAACTCTTTACCCGTTAAAAGTAAGTTTGACACCACCCACAAAGGAACTACTTTTTGAATTACAGAAATAATAAAACACCCAAACCATGACAACCCACTCATTACCGAGGGAACTCAAAAGTAAAATGGAAAAACTCCTAATTTTACAAAAACCCCTAGTAAAATGATAAGTTTAATTATCCTTACAAAACAACAATTTATTATTATTAAAAACCCTAAAACAAGAAAACAAGAACCGAGTACCTGAACAATAAAATACTTTATAACTCTCTCCCTCTCCTCCACCCTAGCTCCGCTCAAAAAACATACAGCTCCTAGAAAATTAAGTTCAACCCCCACTCAGAGACCTAACATATTAAGACTAACTATCGAAATAATAACCCCTCTTAAAATTACAATTAAACTTACAATAGAAGAAATACCACTTAACACTATTATCACACGTTTTCATTATATTTTTGAAACACTCAATTTAGAATATTTATATATTAACACCACACAATCCTTTATAACAACAAAATTTAAATACTACAATATATCAATATCTACTAGTACACAAACATAGAAAACAAAAATACATAAGCTAATAGGTAATAAAACTTGCCAACATAATTTTATAAGTAGATCATACCGAAAACGCGGAACAACCCCTCGAACTCAAACAACAAAATATCTAACTATTACTAAAAAAACCCCCATTAGCGTGTCGCCCACAATACTGACCCAAGTTAAACTACTCAAAAATAAAATTGTAGTTAGTATCCTTATAAAAACCATATTTCTATACTCAGCTAACGCTAACAAAGCAAACCCAACTCCCCCAAACTCAACATTATATCCTGCTACTAATTCAGACTCACCTTCAACAAAATCAAAGGGGGCACGATTTGTTTCAGCCAAAATTGAAATAACCCAAAGAAACAACAACTCCTGGCCAATAATCATGTTAAGAAAAGAAAACGAACGAACTTCAACCAAATCAAAAGTTCCAATTATTAAAAGGGGGCAAAACAAACAAGTTCTTAAAAATACTTCGTACGAAATTCTTTGTGCTACAGCACGCATAGCTCCTAAAAAAGCATAACGAGAATCACACACTCAACCTACTAAAAAAACCCCGTACACCCTAAAAGCGGAAATACATAAAAAAAACAACATCCCTATTTCTAAGCTAAGGTAGTTATACCTTGCAGGAAAAAGAAGCCAAAATCTATAGGCACAAAAAAAACAAATAAATGGGCCTAATAAATATATTAGTTTTGAAGCTGAGTAAGGTACTCCAACTTCTTTAGTAAATAATTTTACTCCGTCAGCAACCGGTTGCAAAACTCCTTTTAAACTTACTTTATTAGGACCCTGTCGAAGCTGTATTATACCCAAACCCTTTCGCTCAGTAACAATATAAAAAGCAACTCCAACCATTATTAAAACCATCACTAAAAACCTTCTTATTATTAAAGGGGAATTATTCCCATAACTAAACCCTAAATTCAGCACATAATTCTGACACTTTAACATTAACTAATACTACTTATTATAAGATGATTTAGCAACAGCTGAACTAATAAAGCCAAAACAATTTTGAGATCGATTATGAAATCGAACAGGAAAACCACGAAACGCTCACTCTACTTCAGAGTTAGTAGTTACAGGAAATACCATACATCGTTGAGTCAATAACCTTTCCCATAAAATAAATAGAAAAACAAAAAGTCTTACTAAAGAAATAATTGAACCTCAACTTGAAATTATATTGAAACCATGAAGAGTATCTCTATAATCTTGATACCGTCGCGGTATTCCTCTTATTCCTAAAAAGTGCTGCGGAAAAAATGTACAATTTACTCCAACAAACATTCTCCAAAATTGACCCTTTCTTCACGTAGGATGAAGACCAAGCCCTGTAATTAAGGGGTACCAATAATGAAAACCTGCAAACATTGCAAAAACAGCTCCTATTCTCAGTACATAGTGAAAGTGAGCCACAACGTAATAGGTATCATGAAGAACTACGTCTAAAGAAGCTCTAGCCAAAATGATCCCAGTTAAACCACCTAAAGTAAATAAAAACAAAAATCCAGCCGCTCAATACATTATAGCTCAATTTTTTACTACACCCCCTCTCATTGTAGCGATTCACCTAAACACTTTTACTCCAGTAGGAATAGCAATAATTAAAGTAACAGTTCTAAAATAAGCACGTCTATCTACATTCATTCCAACTGTAAACATATGGTGGCCCCAAACAATAAAACCTAAAATACCAATAGATAAAACTGCATAAATCATGGGAACCTTTCCAAACAACTCATATTTTCCTCTTCCCACTTTCACAACATGAGAAATAATACCAAAAGCCGGTAAAATTAAAATATAAACCTCAGGATGACCAAAAAACCAAAATAAATGTACAAATAAAATTGGATCTCCTAACCCAACAGGATCAAAGAAAGAAGTATTAAAATTACGATCCGTTAATAATATAGTTAAAGCCCCAGCCAAAACAGGTATAGCTACTACCAATAAAAATCCAGTCACACCAATACACCAAACAAATATTCTTACCCGCTGCAACCTAAGAACTCCCGGACGCATTAAAAATGAAGTAGTAACAAAATTAATAGAAGCTAAGATGGAAGAAGCCCCCCCAACGTGTAAAGAAAAAATTACATAATCCATAGCACAACCTGAGTGAGAAAGCGATCTAGATAATGGTGGATAAATAGTTCAACCAGTCCCAGCTCCTCCATCAACATAGGCAGAACCTAACAAGAGCAATATAGAAACCGGTAATAACCAGAATCTTAGATTGTTTATTCGAGGAAAAGCCATATCAGGCATAGTTAATATTAACGGAACCAGTCAGTTTCCAAAACCACCAATTATTATTGGTATTACTAAGAAAAAAATTATAACTAACCCATGAGCAGTCACAATTACATTATAAAGCTGTCCATCATCTAACATTTTTCCAGGTATAGCTAACTCTATACGAATAATCACACTAAAAGCAGTTCCCATCAACCCCGCTCAAATAGAAAAAATGAAATACAGAGTGCCAATATCTTTATGGTTTGTTCTAAACAACCACCGTATTCTTCACTTCTTAAAACTATTTAAAAATGATATTTCCAC